TTTCTTGCTTTCCAACTTGCTTTCCAAAAAAATACTCATCCTCTTCTTCCTTTACATTGATATTTTTATTTTCACTAAAATTTGGATTTATATTCAAATTAAAAAGAAGTAATTTGCTTGGGATAAACCAAGGTTTCTTTTTATATTTATCATAAAGTATCACAAACTCTGGAAAGAAAACAACTTTCGGAGTCGATGTGAATCGATTTAACATTAAGATTTTTTCATTCATTCCCATCCAATCAAAAAACATTACCATCCAATCAAAAAAGACCCTTTTGTATTTGTATTTGATTTCGGAATTTGAATGAATCGGAAGATAAAAAAGACCATCATTATGAATTTTATCAATTTTTTGGTCCTTATTAGGTTTAGGTTTAGCCTTAATATTTTTTTTAATTTTACAAACCAAATATTTTCTATCTGGATTTTTTTCCATATATATAATATAACTATAACTTTTTCCTAGATAATTATTGATAGGAATATTCTTGAGTATGTTAAAAAATTTTTCTTTATTTCTGGTGGAATTTTCTTGGTTCTTATTTGTTTCTAATGATGATCTATAAATATAGGAGTTCTTCTTAGTTTCAGAATGAATATATTTATATGATAAAAGATCATATCTATAGTTTTTTTGAAAATTCTCCTCTTTATTTGAAAATAAATATACTTTCGAATTTTGTTTTTTTTTGTAATCAACTAATTGGTCTTTTTCATAGGAATACCATTTGTTTAAATCTTTATTTTCAGACGTATGGGATTGATTGATTCCATTTCTCCATTTTTGTGGGACTAATCTAGACCATGTAATCTGAGATAAATCGTATTGATAATCACCTCTTAACCAGTTTTTCCATGGATTCATTCCATAATTTGGAAGTTTCTTATGTCTTAATTCGGAATGAAATATTCCTTGTCTTCCAAAAAAATCCTTTATTTCAGTCTTAAGAAAAAAAGACGGTCGATTATATTGAAGAATAGATCTTAACTTATTGAAGTTAATAACTTGGCTTTGTGATAATTTTAAAAATACATAGTTTTGTGACAAGTAAGATAAGTCAATATGGGGCTTCCCCTTACTATTTCTAAGATTATCAAAAGCCCTTTTTATAGTCATAGGCAAAATAAAATTGACTTTATTTTGTTTTGTTTTATTAATGCTTTCTTGATTTGTTTCGTTATTGTAAATGTATTTATCAAGAATTTTTTTTGTTGATGCGATAAAAAGTTGTAGAGCGATTCTGCGCATATTAATGATACATAGAAAGATATCTATGTATATTTTTTCAATGAAAAATTTAACTATTAATTGAATATTTTTTCTTTTCAATATTTTCCCAATTTTTGTCGGTGATTCTCCATTATTATTTTGATTCTTTTTTATTCCTGGCCTTTCTTTTTTTTTCTCTTTTTTCATTATTTCTATTTGATTTCTGATTGTGCTTCTTCTATCAATCCTATTTTGCATTTCTTCTTCCGCCTCTGAATAATTTGTCCAACCTGTAGATCGAATTTGACTAACTGATTCATTAATTATCTGATTGCTGATTATAGAATCCTTTTCTTTTTTAGTTTCACTTGATTCATATATTTCTCTCGGTATAAAAAATGGAATTGTCTTTCCTTTGAAAAGTTGTTTTATTATTCGTTTTACAAATAAAAATGCTTTTGTTTCTTTCTTTTTTATTTTTTTAAAAAATCTTCGAACTCTAAAATTCAATTTTATGAGTTCGACTTTAAAGTCTATATCTTTAAAAATGGGTTCAAAAAAGGAAGGTGTTTTTCGAGGAGGACCAAAAGGATATTCCATTTCCATTCCTGAAACTGTTAAAAAACAAGAATCAAAATCATCTTGTTTCTTTAGATATCTTTTAGAGAGTCGTCGCTTAGAGCTGTGCCAAGGTTTCAAATGAAAAGGATATAGGATTTTTATCTGAAAACCTTGTTTTAACCAATTTTTAGGAAAATTTTTTTTGTAGAATTGAATACCATTCAAGCTGCATCTTAAATAAATTTCTCTATTCCAATCTTGGAAATCCTCATACCATTCCGGAGATTGCCCTAATAAAATACGGCCAATATTCTTAGCTATTATCAATAAGGGAAATTTAATATATTTTCTAAAAATTGCTTGAGCTATTAACAGAATACTTCTTGTTTTTTGTCTATGTGGAATGTTATCCCATATTTCTATTCCCGTTTTCTGGCAGTCTTTTTTTATTTTAAATTTTTGATCTAAAATTTCTAATTCTGACTTTGTAGCAAGCCAATCTCTAATATTAGAAAAAACTTTCATTAGGTCGGATATAGGAAAAGGAAAATTTTCCATTTTTTCGAAAAAAAGCGGGGAATGGGCATTTCCTAGAGACGGTCCCCAAATAACCACTTTACGCCTTAGAGTGCGCATAGATCCTTTGATTACGGATCGACGAAAATCTGGTTGTTCCAAATAACTTATAAAACCCGAATCTCTATTAGATCTTACAAAAAGATTATA